CTGATCAGATCAATAAAAGACCTCCATTTTTATTGATATAACTAACCGAAATATTTCCTAGCCGAGGGCAGCGGTTGCTGCGCGCTTGATTCGAAGCATATGTATGAAGGTTCTCCAAAGGTCTGTAACTTTTTGTGTCTAGGATTCAAAAAAGGATTTTCGTACTATGAAGGGAGTCGAGAAGTCTTGATAACCCTTACATTACTAATGGACTTAACCGAGCCATTAATTAAATTGGATAACCAAAGTGGAGTCTAACTCTTAGTAATTGTGGAGAAACTACTTTACTCTACAAAGTCACAACTGTCTTTGAGTACTCATATATTAGATCAATATTTGATTGTATAATTCAATCTAAAAAAGTGGCAAAACAACTTCTGTTCAGTAACCCCCCATAATCGACTGGCTCTCCATTTTTTTACAGAGACTAAATATCAAATGGGAAAAAAGGAAAAATAGAGGTATGTGTGTGATAGATATAGATAATGATCTACCTTGGTTATATACTATAGTTTTTTTTATTCCTACATGCTATATTAGTAAGACTCCCTTGGCCGCGGGGTCGTTGCATATTTTGCTTGTGCTTAATCTTTCCCAATTATACTCGAAATCATAATGATAAGAAAATTTGTATCAAAATTTATTAGAGTTTTGGGGGTTGGTTCATTAAAAAAAGAGTTTGGGGTAAGAATTCCCTTTTGACTATACACCCTAGATTTCACTATTATTAGTGAACAATAATGGAAGAATTCCTTTATATTCATATAGATAGGGTATATAATTCACATGGATATAGTAAGTCTCGCTTGGGCTGCTTTAATGGTAGTCTTTACCTTTTCCCTTTCACTCGTAGTATGGGGAAGAAGTGGACTCTAGAAGTACTATTACTGTAATTGCGGTAAGTAATCAACCTTTATCAATTGTTTTATAGATCATTTTTTTACAAAGTGTTTTCTTTTAACTGTTTTAATTATAATAATGTCAATCAAACAGATATTTCAATGATTCCCATGTTTTTATTTCGGAAGGGAATACGCGTGGGGGGTCGTAAGAAATTTTAATTTTGAAAAATTATATATTTCGCCGAAGGGCTCTTATCAGACTTTCTTATCAGACGTACAATGAGTAACAACAGACCACTTCTTTTTCTTTGTATTTTATTTGTTTGCCTCTATAATTAAATTAAAGAAAAAGGTGTTCTGTTAGTAATATTAAGCTGATGCGTACTTTCTGGGGTAAAGAACATATACACATTGGTTGTTCAACAAGATACTACGCATAAAAAAATCTTGCTCCGGGCGAGTCACATATTGTGTACTCACCTCTTGCTTTATTGTTGTAGCAATTGGATTTATGCTTTATTGACAGCGACTCATTTCATACCGTGACAAATTGGTAGGGTTTACTACTCCTTTTATAAATTTGAAGAAGTTCCCAGACTCCTTTCTGTTATCAACTCAATCAAGTACTTCTTTGTAATGCTAAAAAAAGATTACTGACTTTTATTTTCTTAAATTAATGGGCGCGCTGCCCATAGACTTTTTACTTCTTTGATTTTTTTCGATGTATACTGGGATTTTTATTTGAAAGAATCCGAAATCTAAGAATGAAAGCCGTAAAAGTAAGAGTTACCTTTTGATTATTTCAGATTGATCGAAATCAATACAAATCACAAAAAGAAATGTAGCAAAGAAATCGAACCGGGGCTTTATGTATATTCTATAGATAGAATTCGATCGACATGAAGATAGATATTGTAAATTGATTTCTATTAAGCCTGTATCTTTATACACTACAAAACCGCTAATCTAATAGATAGTATGGTAGAAAGAAAAATAGATCAATCTTTCTTTCTACCATATTATAAAATCTCATAGAATACTATTGATTCTAGCCTGCGTATTTAATTGAAGATTTAAGAAACGAAATTGAAATCCTTTGTTTATTTCTTAAACCATTCTCATTGATAAAGACCTAAGAGGTCAAGTTTCATTAAAATTAATCGTTTTGGCTGACCGTTTTTACATATATGATAAGTAAAAAAGCAGTAGGAACTAGAATGAAGAGTGCAGTAGCAATAAATGCGAGAATATTTACTTCCATAATCTTTTTGTTTTTTACTTCGCAATAACTCGAGATTTAATCCCATAGAGATAATAAAAAATTCGCCTGTAAATTCAACGGGATGAATTACATATCGATGATATCGAATCGTATCAATATTCTGAATAACAATATATAGTCTTTCAAATCATTTCATAGTATAACATAGGAAGATTGTTTATACATACTCAATAAAAAGTGGAATTCCTAATCGAATCAAGAAATCTTTTTATTTATTATTCTTTTCCATTCTTTCTACAACCTACTGTCTTCTTTGGACAATCGTCGGATGAAATCTCATCTGACCGTTTTACACTTACATTGCATTGACCCCATAAAAAATAACAGGGGAGAGAGAGTTAAACTCGAAACTCCTATTTTTTTATGATTTGCTTACAATAAAAGTGTGAAAAAGCGAAATTCCGGTTCAATTTTGTAGTGTACAAGAAAAGAATTCTAGTTATGTATGTGCTCCCGAGAAACGTCTGATACTCCATCCCATTAGATATAAGATAGGCAATAAATTGAAAGGCCAGACGCAGTACGCTATCCCTCTCCCTTGGAATCCGGAAATATGAAGTAATGCAAATTTATATATTTGTTATTTGTTTGATGAAAAATAACGAAAAAAGAAAAAAATACATATTTTGAGAAGGTTGATTGACTGAAATTCTATTCAGTTAATTGTGCCTTTTTTGCCAAAAAATTAAACTGCATAGATGAGTTGATGTATTTATTTGATCCGTCGGGACTGACGGGGCTCGAACCCGCAGCTTCCGCCTTGACAGGGCGGTGCTCTGACCAATTGAACTACAATCCCAGGGGTATAAGGTATACCGCATCAATATTTTGAGGATTGAATTCAAACCTATTTTTAAATTTTCGTGTTGTAACAGAGACACGGGTTATATAGTGATATCAGCATGGCTATACACATTCTTTTTGGCTAGAGCGACACAAATTACAAGACTAGTTATCCTTTCTTTAATTGCAAATCGATTTATTTTTTCGTTTCCTTAGACTTTATTTATATTGACAGATACTGACTGATATGAATCTAGATCATTATAGTATCTAGATACTCTTTTTTTGGAACAAAAGAATCGAGCAGGTAGATATATAGAAAAAATTGAATTCTTTTATTCCCACATATCGTACGTTCGGGAAGACAAAAATTTGCATCTCACGGTCTTTGAGCGAATTCTTGGGCCGAGCTGGATTTGAACCAGCGTAGACATAGTGCCAACGAATTTACAGTCCGTCCCCATTAACCGCTCGGGCATCGACCCATGAAAAACCAATTCCATTTTCAATGTTAGGCGCTTATTGATAATGCATGCTCAACTTCCTTTTGTAGTACCCTACCCCCAGGGGAAATCGAATCCCCGCTGCCTCCTTGAAAGAGAGATGTCCTAAACCGCTAGACGATGGGGGCATACGTGTCCGACCGCCAGCATACTCTAAGCATAGTATTAACAGTTTTTCTAAATTGTCAATAGAGTCAATCGAATGTAAGAATATGATTCCCTACAAAGGATCCTTCCGACCTGCATGATTCCTTAGAGTTTTTTGATTCGTCATTCCTATTTATGAATCCTTAATTTTAACCAACATTCCATTTGATTCGGTAGATTATATAAAACCATTATCATTATACATATTCTTTTTTTTATTAATTAGAATATATTCTCATTTCAAAACGTAAAAATGAATACTAAATCGAAATTCAATCCGATTAAATATCTAGAAAAATGTTCTTACAAATAGAACTAAATAGGAGGGGAAGATTTATGGACTGGTTTATACACCACACAATTTTCAACTCCATTTTTCCACTTTTTTGATTCATTCTTTTTTTATTTTAAGAATAAATGTGCCTTTGTAGTAAACAATAAAAGAGAAATCCGCGAGCCATAAAATTTTGAAAATTTTTTGTATTAATTAAGGAAACAAATCGAACTTCTCCAGCACACGAGTTAATGAAATTTCTTGGATCTATGTCGAATTGGTAGGTATATATATCAAGTGATTTTTTTTCTGATGGGCCTCAAAAGAAAAAAACGAGGGTCCGCTTGGTTCATTGAAGTAATAGTTTAATTAAAAAGATCAATAAATCATTAGCCGCTATGAATTTACTTTATTCTATAGTATAGTCTATAATAACTTATTATATTATGCAATATAGAATATAGGGGGAGATCCGCATCGGGATTCATTCAGGAATTCTGTTAAAAGGCCCCCTTAACTCAGTGGTAGAGTAACGCCATGGTAAGGCGTAAGTCATCGGTTCAAATCCGATAGGGGGCTTTTTATCTTATCTTTTTTTCATAAAACCCGAGTCGTAGTATTCATATTTGAACGTAGAATATTTTTAAAGAAAAAAGTAAACAACTGTATAATATATAAGCAATATAAAGAAGTATAATACGTTCTAGTAGTTGAACATTTATTCATTATACTTAATACTTAAAAATTTTTATAGAAGTCGTCTATTGAATCACCCAATATTCCTCAATTATTTCAACCGAGGCCATTAGAAATCCACAAATAAAAAGGGAAAAGTAAGCAGACCTGACCTATTGAATCAGAACTATATCCGCTATTCTGATAATCAAATTAGATCGAGATGAAATTGGAACGGTTGACCCCTATTGTTTTTTCATTTAGATCGATGAATTTCATATTTTAGTTTTGACAATGTGATGGAAAATGAAAAGATAGACTCTGAAGTTTTTGATTCATCTAAAGTAAAGAATATATTAGAATTCTATTATTTATATATAAGATTGTAGTAGCATACATCTAAATTCGAAAAATATCCCAAGATTTTTCATTTTTGTAGTAATTCTTAATCTCACAAACAAAAATAAGATAAGTTAGTTGCGAGAAAGAATATT